ACATCATTATGGATTGGATTAGTTTTTCTGGTAGCTATTCTGAATTCTCTCATTTCTTGAATTTGTTTAGTATTTAGTAGCCCGATACAAAATAAATAAAAAGAAAGGCTTTTTTCAAAAAAATTCGGATTGTGATACACATTAAAATGCTATTTGCGTTCCGAATTATTACTTCTTCTAATGAAATTCCATTGCCATTAGACTATTGATTGACAGACAATTAATAAAAAGAAAACTCTAATAGAAAATGAAACGGTCGACCCAGATATATAAGGTCGACCCAGGCAGATATACCATATAAAATATATGCCGTAGCGAACGTAGTTCGGTGTAGCGAGCGTAGTTCAATGGTAAAACATCTCCTTGCCAAGGAGAAAATACGGGTTCGATTCCCGTCGCTCGCCAGCTTAATTTAGTAAGCTACTATGTATGATAAAGTATGATAAAAAATTTATATAGTACCGTATCCCTTCCTATCTCATTCTTCCTTTGCATCCGACTCAAAAAAAAGAGTGCTTCGGGGGCGAAAATCGAACTTGCCAAGAAGGTCCCCTAAATAGGGGATTCACCGAGACAAACAAGAAACAAATTGCTTTTAAAGGGGGATAGACTGTGCCTTTCTTTCATTTCTTTTTTCTTTTCCCCCTACTGCTGAATAAAAAAGGTTGGATATAGCCCTCTACCATATCTATACAAATAGAATAGTCCATTTATACGGACTGCTAGGTGCGGAGACGGGAATCGAACCCGTGACCTCAAGGTTATGAGCCTCGTGAGCTACCAAACTGCTCTACTCCGCTCTGTAGTGTAGGGCCGAAAACAGGTGGACGAAAAAGGTTGAATACAAGTCTCTACCATATCTAGACAAATACAAGAGTCTTTTTAGACAGAATGGAGCGGGTAGCGGGAATCGAACCCGCATCGTTAGCTTGGAAGGCTAGGGGTTATAGTCGACGTTGGTTGATTATTTTTAACGTCTCTAATTCAAAACCGAACATGAAATTTTTATTTCATTCGGCTCCTTTATGGATATTCTCACCACTTAACATCTATGTCAGCTTTTCTGTTTGAATAGAACCAAAGCTCTCTGCTTTCTAGATGATCCCTATAGAATAGGAGATAGAAATTCTATTAAATATCTATCTAATCTACTTACTTCGTTCCCTAATTTCATTCAAGAGATCCTGAGGAAAAGAGTCGGGTTTCCACCGAGCTGAAACAATATACTGATGGTTCTAGTAAACCAAAACTATCGTTTTTTAGCTATTGGGCTTCCATTTCCTTTTTAAAAGAAAAAAGATTTAGTTACGATTGGAAATAAACTTTTTTGTATCTTCATCCATAGATCCTTTACTCATATTTATTCAATTGGAATACTTAATCCAATGCAAAATTATGCTTCGCGACTCTGTACTCATAATCGAATTTGTATTTTAGATACAAATTCAATTAGTCTTTTTTTCGATACTAGTCGCGAGAATGTATATTCTTCCTCAATATGTTATTGAGAGGAATAGGATTAAACCCTTTATAAAAACTAAAGTTTCATCGGAATATGAATATAAAAAAACTTAAGGATGCCTTAAGTATATCATTTCAAATTCAGTTATTAATAGAACGAATCACACTTTTACCACTAAACTATACCCGCTACATGTAGATTATGATACCAACGCTATCCTTTGTCAAGGGCAGCCATTCGAGAGGGAGGCTAATTCCACCGTATTAAATCAAACGGAGAAAGTTCTCATCATAAGATCAGCCAATAGAAGAAAAAAATCCCTAATTCTGCAGAACATTCTGAACACGTGAAAAGTGAATAGTCTAAAGATAAAAAAAAAAAAAAATCTACCATTTTTTTTAACAAACAGCAGTTGCCTCTTTGCCTTTTTGGCCCACTGTTGTATCCGATTCAACTATATGATACATATTTGTTCTCCTCTTCAAAAAAAACACTTCCGTCCGGGCTTTGGTTTGGTGAGTCGTCTGAGATCGTGTTTAGACTATGAACTTACCCTCTTCAAGTATATCAGAACTCTCTGTTCACGTATTTTATTATACATATTTATTTATATAATATAAATAAAACCTCTACTTTGTACAAATGATAAGAGAGAATATGAAAGATTTTCTTATTTTTCTTATAATTTTCTCAATATTTTGAACCCCGCCATGAATAAACTTCTATATCTCGATATATGTAGAGATTTTCTCTATATATATCGAGATATAACATATATTATGTACATTATGCAGTAGACCCATAATGGTAAATGAAAGTGGCTAATTTTTGAATTGAATAAAAAGCCCTTTTAACTCAGTGGTAGAGTAATGCCATGGTAAGGCATAAGTCATCGGTTCAAATCCGATAAAGGGCTTTTCACTTAGTAGTAGAATAATGCCATGTTAAGACATAAGTCATCGGTTCGAATCCGATAAGGTACTTTTCTACTACTACTAAATTCATTCACTTTTTTCCTTTTTTTTGAAAATCTCTCTTTTTTTCTTGAACTTTATGACTTAGTTTAGTGCGAGATGCCCCCTTTTCCTGTTAGAGCAAGCAAATCAATACCTGTACTGAACTAATCTAGAATCTTTTTTATTAATCTATTCTATATTTTAATTTCTATATTTAAATGAATTTCCCTAAAAAGAAAAAGTAGAGGATGATGCGTGAATTAATCTAACGATCAACTAAAAAAAATACTATGAAAGCATAACAAAAAAGTAGGAAAGACTCTTTGATCTAGTTATACTCGAAGAGTATATTGACAATTCCAAAAAACTGCTCATACTATCATTATAGTATAAAGAGTATAAAGACGAGTGGTTGTATATGGCGCTATCGTCTAGTGATGCCCCTATCGTCTAGTGGTTCAGGACATCTCTCTTTCAAGGAGGCAGCGGGGATTCGACTTCCCCTGGGGGTAGGGAGTATTAAAAAAAGAGGTTAATCATAGATTATCAAAAACAAATTCTTCCTGGGTCGATGCCCGAGCGGTTAATGGGGACGGACTGTAAATTCGTTGACGATATGTCTACGCTGGTTCAAATCCAGCTCGGCCCAAAAATCTGGGGCTTCGTGAATATGAACTAAATCTATTTTTTTTCTTCCATAAAAAAAATGTTTGATCCATAGAAATCTATGGTAAAGAGAGAAGGAAAATTTCCTTCTAAATCCATTTCTCTCTGATTCTTTTCTTACAAAGAAAAGAGTTTTTCTTATTGAAAGATGGATTTTCTTTTATTTTTAGGAATAAAAAATCGCGACATACGATACTAGTTATGCCACTCTCACTACACCCACATAGGATATGTGGGTATGTAGTATATGATTCGTCTATTTCTTAGAGTACAGTACGGCAGACGAATTGAATCTTCTTATGGTTCTATTTAAGAATAGGTATGCCATACACCCTGCAGGGATTGTAGTTCAATTGGTCAGAGCACCGCCCTGTCAAGGCGGAAGCTGCGGGTTCGAGCCCCGTCAGTCCCGAACTAGAGTTTAATGAATGGACTAATCCATCTTTCCTTTTCTTATAAAAAAATTTCCAAGAAAAAAGGGGGGGGGCAGGGGACAAGATCAACTATCTACGGGGCGCCTTTATTTCACCTTCACTTTTTTTATTTCGCATTTCGCATTTCTCAGTAAAAAGAGAGCTGTATAGGAATTTTTTTTTTTCACAACTTCCAGTTGATAAGGAAAGACATAGATATCATACATAGATTAGTATAATTTAGGATATTACTCTATTTTGATGATGATACTATCATCATGTTAACTTCCTATTTGACGCTTGTGGAATAGTGTAACGTATTTTATCGGAATCCATACATAAATTGTATTCGTTTATTCTTAGAGAATTAATTTAATATAATTAGTTTCTTTTTGGGGGTTAATCCACACTGCTTCCATTTTATAGTTCCAACTTTGTTTGTGTATGTTCAATGAATAATTGGAAAGAATCTACTCCATTCTCGGTCCATTTGCCGACTCCTTTTTTTTTTATGCGTCTGCTCTCATCTTTAGACCCCCAAAAGCAAATATAGATAGTAACCTAATAAAATAAATAAAAACCAAGCAAACGCTCTTTTTCCTAAATTCAAATATGGGATCCTTTCTTTTTATTTAAGACCCTCTTTTCTCTATCTCATTTCTACTTCTACTTCTACTTCTACTGCTTATGTGGATGTCTATGTGACCCGTAGAAAGTTGGTCATATAATACTTAATTGTATGTATAACTATAAGAAAGATTGTGGGTTATACATATAGAAAAGCAAAAGTAGAAAAGGATGAAAAAAGGAGTTCCGAATCCAATCAAAAATAAGGATTTTTTTCTTAGTATGGATAAGGGATCTCCTATGTTATATTATTCCACTATCAACCATGAATTGATTTGATAGATCCGATATTCATAATATTGAATTGATTCAGTATTATCAGAATGCAAGTCCTCCCCTTGATTTTACAGGATACCCTTTTTTCTCTCCATGGGATTACATCCCGAGTTATTGTGAAAAATAAAAAAATAAAGAGGTTATGGAAGTTAATATTCTCGCATTTATTGCTACTGCATTGTTCGTTCTAGTTCCTACTGCCTTTTTACTTATTATTTATGTAAAAACAGCCAGCCAAAATGATTAACTGGAATTCCAATTACCAATTAATCAGTGAAGAAATAAAAAGGGATTAAAGAAAAAAATTCAAGTCTTAAATGAAAGGATCTGGTTGGAATCATAAAGTGTGGTAGAAAGCATATAGTTTTTTCTACCACACTTTATGATTCTTTCTATTATATTATCTTGAATCTACATTACATATAATAGATATTAGTAGATTGAAATAGTAGTCTAATTCAACTTCTTTTTTCACTGCATCCACTTAATTTCAATCAATTCAAAATCAAAAAAATCGAAGACAATTCTTCATTGAAAGAATCTATGGAGGGGGAGAAAAATAATACGAGAATACACTATAGACTATAGTAAAAGAAAGAAAAAGAAAATAAAGTTTGGCAAAACGATTAATGCAAAAGGATCAATTAAAGAAAAGAATTGATACTACAATTCGACTATTCAATCAATTAGTAGTATCCCTAGAGTCCACTCCTCCCCCATACTACTAGCGAAAGAGAAAATGTAAAGACTACCATTAAAGCAGCCCAAGCGAGACTTACTATATCCATGGAAATTATGTCTCCTGTTTCTATGAAGGAATTTTTCTACTATTAATCAATAATCATAGTGGAATCAAGGATACAGAGTCAAAAGGTGATTCGGCCCTAAGACTATGGATGAATCAGTTAAAAGAATTTACTCCTAACAAATTCTTATATGATTTCTGGTAGAATTGGAGAGTATTAAGTATAAAAATGATACATAACCCTTTTCCCTAAAAAAGGGGTAGGAGGATGTCCTGAATAGAAGACGCGGGAATAGAGAGATTTTTTGTTCCTTTTGTTACCTTTTTTATAAGCAAAGAAGGTCAGAATATATCCTAAAATTAGGATAGAGTAATATTTATTGTTATTGGATACCCGCCTTACCCATGTTTATTTTTGACCTAAACCCTACTGCTCTGCTTTCATCTTTCTATGAAAGAGTTAGGAGATCTTATCCACAACTCCGAAATTGATTTTTGATAAGCCTATTCAATCTGGTTCTCGACAGAATCCGTAGCCTTTACTTTAGTCTATGTAGGTAGCATAAGATGCACGAAGTTTATGTAGTAAGATGTACGAAGTGTATGTAGTAAGATGTACGATAAATAAATGTATGATAATTAAGAAGTTTTGATATTTCTTCGCGAAGTACCTTCTTCAATCTTAGATTCAAAAGAAGTCCCTTAGGGACTTTTAGATACGAAGATTTATGACATCTTAGCTTCGTAGTTTGAAATTCCCGAATCGAATATCAATTCAAATTAATAAAAGAATAAGGAAACGCTACCTCATCCATAGGTAGCCATTTGGGGTTTGGGCCACTGCCGCCAAAACAAAGCCTAGTTTGAGGCTAGAACTATGATATGGATTCTCAAAATCCAGTATCGCCGGAACTAGTTACTTTCTTGCCCAAAATTATAGGAGGTACGAATTTGTCAAGTTTGATCAGTACTATAATCCTAAGTACTTTATTGATCAGGCGGCACCCAGATTTGAACTGGGGATAAAGGATTTGCAGTCCCCTGCCTTACCGCTTGGCCATGCCGCCAAAAAATCCGATCTAAAATGAGAAAAGAACAAGTATTCATTCACATTTTCTTAGTAAAATCCCCTTTCTTCTATCTTGAATCTAATTCTACTTACTTTTTCCAATCTTTTTCAAAAAAAAAAAAGATTTCCGCTTTTTTGGATCCAGTTTTGCTTATTCTCCTCTATGGATTCTATCTTAAAACACACATTGCTAACACTAGAAAACTTCCCTTTTCTTTTTATTCTATTGAGATGACAAAGGAGAAAAAGTGGATTTCCAGTCACAGACTGCAAAATTCAAAACAAATTGGAACCATTAACTAGAATTTGCTTTTTTTTTGAATTGCAGTAGTGAACCACTCTTAAATCGGTATTCTCTCTCTCGATTCTGTTTAATGGCATAATAAAATAGAAAAAAGTTTTCCTAATCTGTATATAGGTAAACTCCAGGTCCCAACAGCATTATTATCTATGGATCCCCTTTATGTACATTTCCTATAGGGAATCGTGCTTTAATTTTTCATTGCATTAAATTTCTTGAATAAAAAAAAAGAGTAAATTTGCTCTGATATAGATTACGACCTGGCCTTCTTGGGCCACCCAAACGAAATTACGATAAAAGAAGGGTATGTGGATAGGTGGATAACTAGATTGTCAAGTACTTAAAAAATGAAGTACTTCATTTATTTTAGGATTATACAATGAAATCCTTTATTTTCCAGCAATTCTACTACTACAGAAACAAAAAATACTACAGAAACAAAAAAGAACTTTCAAACTTTTTTGAAAATTAAACAAAGCGTGCTATCCTAAATCGAACTAAAGTCAAACTTTTTAGTGCTTATAAATTATTATGGCTTATCCCTTTCATAGAAAGGAGATAAAACGAGAAATCTTTGCTATCCAATCTAATTAGAATATCATAAAATTTAAGTGGCATAATTTTTTTCAGACTTTTTTATCAATTCATTTTCATTCCATTTCTATCCCCGCCAAATTCGAACTTTCGTTGAAACAGTCTCTATTCATATGTATGAAATACATATATGAAATACATATGTGGAGTTCCCGAGAATTTCATGCAATTCAGTAAACAGAATATAGATTCCATGATTGCTAGATTGATCCGTAGGGGTTGATGAAGAGTGAGCTGATAATGGAATTTTTCTTCGATAAATAGGAAACTTAAGATTAAGATGCTCCAGAATGGAAATGAGAGAATGTCCACAATACCTGGATTTAGTCAGATCCAATTCGAGGGATTTTGTAGGTTCATTAACCGAGGTTTGGCAGAAGAACTTGAGAAGTTTCCAACAATTAAAGATCCAGATCACGAAATTGCATTTCAATTATTTGCGAAAGGATATCAATTGCTAGAACCTTCGATAAAAGAAAGGGATGCTGTGTATGAATCGCTTACCTATTCTTCCGAATTATATGTATCTGCGAGATTAATTTTTGGTTTCGATGTGCAAAAGCGAACCATTTCTATTGGAAACATTCCTATAATGAATTCCTTAGGAACCTTTATAATAAATGGAATATACCGAATTGTGATCAATCAAATATTGCTAAGTCCTGGTATTTACTACCGCTCGGAATTAGACCATAAGGGAATTTCTATATACACCGGGACTATAATATCAGATTGGGGAGGAAGATCGGAATTAGCAATTGATAAAAAAGAAAGGATATGGGCTCGCGTGAGTAGAAAACAAAAGATATCTATTTTAGTTCTATCATCAGCTATGGGTTCGAATCTAAGAGAAATTTTAGATAATGTTTCCTATCCCGAAATTTTCTTGTCTTTCCCGAATGCTAAGGAGAAGAAGAAGATTGAGTCAAAAGAAAAAGCTATTTTGGAGTTTTATCAACAATTTGCTTGTGTAGGTGGGGACCTGGTATTTTCAGAGTCCTTATGTGAGGAATTACAAAAGAAATTTTTTCAACAAAAATGTGAATTAGGAAGAGTTGGTCGACGAAATATGAATCGTAGACTGAATCTTGATATACCTCAGAACAATACATTCTTGTTACCACGAGATGTATTGGCCGCTACGGATCATTTGATTGGAATGAAATTTGGAACGGGTATACTTGATGATGACGATATGAATCACTTGAAAAATAAACGTATTCGTTCGGTTGCAGATCTTTTACAAGATCAATTCGGACTGGCTCTTGGTCGTTTACAACATGCGGTTCAAAAAACTATCCGTAGAGTATTCATACGTCAATCGAAACCGACTCCACAAACTTTGGTAACTCCAACTTCAACTTCGATTTTATTAATAACTACTTATGAGACCTTTTTTGGCACATACCCTTTATCTCAAGTTTTTGATCAAACCAATCCATTGACACAAACGGTTCATGGGCGAAAAGTGAGTTGTTTGGGTCCTGGAGGATTGACGGGGAGAACCGCAAGTTTTCGGAGTCGAGATATTCATCCGAGTCACTACGGGCGTATTTGTCCAATTGACACATCCGAAGGAATTAATGTTGGACTTACTGGATCCTTAGCTATTCATGCGACAATTGATCACTGGTGGGGATCCATAGAGAGTCCGTTTTATGAAATATCTGAGAAAGCAAAAGAAAAAAAAGAGATACAGGTGGTTTATTTATCACCAAATAGAGATGAATATTATATGATAGCAGCAGGAAACTCTTTGTCCTTGAATCAGGGTATTCAGGAAGAACAGGTTGTTCCAGCTAGATACCGTCAAGAATTCCTGACTATTGCATGGGAACAGATTCATGTTAGAAGTATTTTTCCTTTCCAATATTTTTCTATTGGAGGTTCTCTCATTCCTTTTATTGAGCATAATGATGCGAATCGGGCTTTAATGAGTTCTAATATGCAACGCCAAGCAGTTCCACTTTCTCGGTCCGAGAAGTGCATTGTTGGAACTGGATTGGAACGCCAAACAGCTCTAGATTCAAGGGTTTCCGTTATAGCTGAACGCAAGGGAAAGATCATTTCTAGTGATAGTCACAAGATCCTTTTATCAAGTAGTGGGAAGACTATAAGTATTCCTTTAGTTGCCCATCAGCGCTCTAACAAAAATACTTGTATGCACCAAAAACCTCGGGTTCCTTGGGGTAAATCTATTAAAAAAGGGCAAATTTTAGCGGAGGGAGCGGCTACAGTTGGTGGGGAACTTGCTTTAGGAAAAAACATTTTAGTAGCTTATATGCCATGGGAGGGTTACAATTTTGAAGACGCAGTACTGATTAGCGAACGTTTGGTATATGAGGGTGTTTATACTTCTTTTCACATCCGAAAATATGAAATTCAGACGGATACGACAAGCCAAGGCTCCGCTGAAAAAATCACTAAAGAAATACCACATCTAGAAGAACATTTGCTCCGCAATTTGGACAGAAATGGAGTTGTGAGGTTGGGATCCTGGGTAGAAACTGGCGATATTTTAGTGGGTAAATTAACCCCTCAGATAGCGAGTGAATCGTCCTATATCGCAGAAGCTGGATTATTACGGGCCATTTTTGGTCTTGAGGTATCTAATTCAAAAGAAACTTCTCTGAAACTACCTATAGGTGGAAGAGGGCGCGTTATCGATGTGAAATGGATCCAGAGGGACCCCCTCGACATAATGGTTCGTGTATATATTTTACAGAAACGTGAAATCAAAGTTGGGGATAAAGTAGCCGGAAGACACGGGAATAAGGGGATCATTTCCAAAATTTTGCCTAGGCAAGATATGCCCTATTTGCAAGATGGAACGCCTGTTGATATGGTCTTCAATCCCTTAGGAGTACCTTCACGAATGAATGTGGGGCAAATATTTGAAAGCTCGCTTGGATTAGCAGGGGATCTGCTAAAGAAGCATTATAGAATAGCACCCTTTGATGAAAGATATGAGCAAGAGGCTTCAAGAAAACTTGTGTTTTCGGAATTATATGAAGCCAGTAAACAAACAAAAAATCCATGGGTATTTGAACCCGAGTACCCGGGAAAAAGCAGAATATTTGATGGAAGAACAGGAGATCCCTTCGAACAACCTGTTCTAATAGGGAAGTCCTATATCTTAAAATTAATCCATCAAGTTGATGAGAAAATCCATGGGCGTTCTACTGGGCCCTATTCACTTGTTACCCAACAACCCGTTAGAGGAAGAGCCAAGCAAGGGGGACAACGAGTAGGAGAAATGGAAGTTTGGGCTTTAGAAGGATTTGGTGTTGCTCATATTTTACAAGAGATACTTACTTATAAATCTGATCATCTTATAGCTCGCCAAGAAATACTTAATGCTACGATCTGGGGAAAAAGAGTGCCTAATCACGAGGATCCTCCAGAATCTTTTCGAGTGCTCGTTCGAGAACTACGATCTTTGGCTCTAGAACTGAACCATTTTCTTGTATCTGAAAAGAACTTCCAAGTTAATAGGGAGGATGTTTGATCGGAATAAATATAAATTCTTTTCTTATTTCTATTTTATGATTGACCAATATAAACATAAACAACTTCAAATTGGACTCGTTTCCCCTCAACAAATAAAGGCTTGGGCTAACAAAATGCTACCTAATGGGGAAGTCGTTGGCGAAGTAACAAGGCCCTCTACTTTTCATTATAAAACCGATAAACCAGAAAAAGATGGATTGTTTTGCGAAAGAATCTTTGGACCCATAAAAAGCGGAATTTGTGCTTGTGGAAATTCTCGAGCGAGCGTAGCTGAAAACGAAGATGAAAGATTTTGCCAAAAATGCGGGGTAGAATTTGTCGATTCTCGGATACGAAGATATCAAATGGGATACATCAAACTGGCATGTCCAGTGACTCATGTGTGGTATTTGAAAGGTCTTCCTAGTTATATCGCAAATCTTTTAGATAAACCCCTTAAGAAATTGGAGGGCCTAGTATACGGCGATTTCTCTTTTGCTAGGCCCACCGCTAAAAAACCTACTTTCTTACGATTACGAGGTTTATTCGAAGATGAAATTTCATCCTGTAACCACAGCATTTCTCCCTTTTTTTCTACCCCGGGCTTTGCAACATTTCGAAATCGGGAAATTGCGACAGGAGCAGATGCTATTAGAGAACAATTAGCGGATTTGGATTTGCGAATTATTATAGAGAATTCCCTGGTTGAATGGAAGGAATTAGAAGACGAGGGCTATAGTGGAGATGAATGGGAAGATAGAAAAAGACGAATAAGAAAAGTTTTTTTGATTAGACGCATGCAATTGGCGAAACATTTTATTCAAACAAATGTAGAACCAGAATGGATGGTTTTGTGCTTATTACCGGTTCTTCCTCCCGAATTGAGACCCATTGTTTATAGGTCTGGGGATAAAGTAGTGACTTCGGATATTAATGAACTTTATAAGAGAGTTATCCGTCGGAACAACAACCTTGCCTATCTATTAAAAAGAAGTGAATTAGCGCCAGCAGATTTAGTAATGTGCCAGGAAAAATTGGTACAAGAAGCCGTGGATACACTTCTTGATAGTGGGTCCCGCGGGCAACCGACGAGGGATGGTCACAATAAAGTATACAAGTCACTTTCAGATGTAATTGAGGGTAAAGAGGGGAGGTTTCGCGAGACTCTGCTTGGTAAACGGGTCGATTACTCGGGGCGTTCCGTCATTGTTGTGGGTCCTTCGCTTTCATTACATCAATGTGGATTACCTCTAGAGATAGCAATAAAACTTTTTCAGCTATTTGTAATTCGCGATTTAATCACGAAACGTGCTACTTCTAATGTAAGGATTGCTAAAAGGAAAATTTGGGAAAAGGAACCTATTGTATGGGAAATACTTCAAGAAGTTATGCGGGGACATCCTGTACTGTTGAACAGAGCACCTACCCTGCATAGATTAGGCATACAGGCCTTCCAACCCACTTTAGTAGAGGGGCGTACTATTAGTTTACATCCATTAGTGTGTAAGGGTTTCAATGCGGACTTTGATGGGGATCAAATGGCTGTTCATCTACCTTTATCCTTGGAAGCTCAGGCAGAAGCTCGTTTACTTATGTTTTCTCATATGAATCTCCTGTCTCCCGCTATTGGAGACCCTATTTGCGTGCCAACCCAAGACATGCTTATCGGACTTTATTTATTAACGATTGGACACCGTCGAGGTATTTGCGCAAATAGATATAATAGTTGCGGAAACTATCCAAATAAAAAAGTGAATTACAATAATAATTATTATAAGTATACGAAAGATAAAGAACCTTTTTTTTCTAGTTCCTATGATGCACTGGGAGCTTATAGACAGAAACGAATCGGTTTAAACAATCCCTTGTGGCTCCGATGGAAACTAGATCAACGCGTCATTGGTTCAAGAGAAGTTCCGATTGAAGTTCAATATGAATCTTTTGGGACTTATCATGAGATTTATGCCCACTATCTAATAGTGGGAAATAGAAAAAAGGAAATCCGTTCTATATACATTCGAACTACTCTTGGTCATATTTCTTTTTATAGAGAAATAGAGGAAGCCATACAAGGATTTAGTCGGGCCTATTCATACACTATCTAAACAAGGGAGTTAGATTCGTCGATGCCCCTTTCGGGGGGCATTCCGATTTCACTAGTACCATCTTTTTTACCGCGCAAATCCAGATTGAGAAAAGGGAGTAAATTAAGTTTTCGAATCACTGACTCAGGCCCATTGTCGAATCCTACTCAGCAATTGTCGAATCCTACTCAGCCAAAAAAGGGGGTACTCATGTATGGCGGAACGGGCCAACCTGGTCTTTCATAATAAAGAGATAGACGGAACTGCTATGAAACGACTTATTAGCAGATTAATAGATCATTTCGGAATGGGATATACATCCCATATACTGGATCAAATAAAGACTCTGGGCTTCCATCAAGCCACTACTACATCGATTTCTTTAGGAATCGAAGATCTTTTAACAATACCCTCTAAAGGATGGTTAGTCCAAGACGCGGAACAACAGAGTTTTCTTTTGGAGAAACACTATTATTATGGGGCTGTACACGCGGTAGAAAAATTACGCCAATCCGTTGAGATATGGTATGCTACAAGTGAATATTTGAAACAAGAAATGAATTCGAATTTCCGGATAACGGATCCTTCTAATCCAGTCTATCTAATGTCTTTTTCAGGAGCCAGAGGAAATGCATCTCAGGTACATCAATTAGTAGGTATGAGAGGGTTAATGGCGGATCCTCAAGGACAAATGATTGATTTACCTATTCAAAGCAATTTACGCGAGGGACTTTCTTTGACAGAATATATAATTTCTTGCTACGGAGCCCGCAAAGGGGTTGTAGATACTGCTGTACGAACAGCGGATGCTGGATATCTTACACGTAGACTTGTTGAAGTAGTTCAACACATTATTGTGCGTAGAAGAGATTGTGGTACTATCCGAGGTATTTCTGTGAGTCCTCAAAATGGGATGACGGAAAAACTTTTTGTCCAAACACTAATTGGTCGTGTATTAGCAGAGGATATATATATTGATTCACGATGCATTGCTGCTCGAAATCAAGATATTGGAATTGGATTAGTCAATCGATTCATAACTGCCTTTCGAGCACAACCGTTTCGAGCACAAACAATATATATTAGAACCCCCTTTACTTGCCGGAGCACATCTTGGATCTGTCAATTATGTTATGGGCGAAGTCCCACTCATGGCGATCTGGTCGAATTGGGGGAAGCTGTAGGTATTATTGCGGGTCAATCAATTGGGGAGCCAGGGACTCAACTAACATTAAGAACTTTTCATACTGGTGGAGTATTCACAGGGGGTACTGCCGACCTTGTACGATCCCCCTCGAATGGAAAAATACAATTCAATGAAGATTTGGTTCACCCCACACGTACCCGTCATGGGCAGCCTGCTTTTCTATCCTATATAGACTTGCATGTAACTATTCAGAGTCAGGATATTCTACATAGTGTGAATATTCCATTAAAAAGCTTGATTCTAGTGCAAAATGATCAATACGTAGAATCCGAACAAGTAATTGCAGAGATTCGTGCTGGAACGTCCACTTTGCATTTTAAAGAAAGGGTACAAAAGAATATTTATTCCGAATCAGACGGGGAAATGCACTGGAGTACTGATGTTTATCATGCGCCCGAATATCAATATGGGAATCTTCGTGGATTACCAAAAACAAGCCATTTATGGATATTGTCAGTAAGTATGTGCAGATCCAGTCTAGCATCTTTTTCGCTCCACAAGGATCAAGATCAAATGAATACTTATTATTTTTCTGTTGACGGAAGATATGTCTTTGAACTCTCAATGGCTAACGATCCAGTAAGCCATAGATTGTTGGATACTTTTGGTAAAAAAGATGGGGAAATTCTTGATTATTTAACGCGGGATCGAGTCGTGTCCAACGGTCATTGGAATTTAGTCTATCCTTCTATTCTTCAAGATAATTCAAATTTGTTGGCCAAAAAGCGAAAAAATGAGTTTGTAATTCCATTACAATATCATCAAGAACAAGAGAAAGAGCTAATACCCTGTTTGGGGATTTCGATTGAAATACCCTTTATGGGTGTTTTACGTAGAAATACTATTTTTGCTTATTTTGACGATCCACAATACATAAAAGATAAAAAGGGTTCAGGAATTGTTAAATTTAGATATAGGACCTTAGAGGAAGAATATCGGACCCGAGAGGAAGAATATAGGACTCGAGAGGAAGACTCAGAGGACGAATATGAAAGCCCAGAGAAGGAATATGGGGTCCGAGAGGACGAATATGAAACCTTGGAAGATGAATATGGGATGCTAGAGGACGAATATGAAACCCTAGAAGACGAATATAGGACTCTAGAGAAAGACTCACAGGAGGAATACCGGAGCCCAGAGAACGAATATAAGACCCGAAAAAACGAATATGGAACTCTAGAGGAAGACCCAGAAGAAGAATATGGGACTTTAGAAGAAGACTCAGAGGAAGACTCAGAAGACGAATATGAGAGACCAGAGGAGGATTCTATCTTAAAAAAAGAGGGTTTTATTGAACATCGAGGAACAAAAGAATTTAGTCTAAAATACCAAAAAGAAGTAGATCGGTTTTTTTTCATTCTTCAAGAACTGCATATCTTGCCGAGATCCTCATCCCTAAAGGTACTTGATAATAGTATTATTGGGGTGGATACACAACTCACAAAAAATACAAGAAGTCGACTAGGTGGATTGGTCCGAGTGAAAAGAAAAAAAAGCCATACGGAACTCAAAATCTTTTCTGGGGATATTCATTTTCCTGAAGAGGTGGATAAGATAGTAAGTGGCAGTTTGATACCACCAGAAAGAGAAAAAAAAGATTCTAAGGAATCAAAAAAAAGGAAAAATTGGGTTTATGTTCAACGGAAAAAAATTCTCAAAAACAAGGAAAAGTATTTTGTTTCGGTTCGACCTGCATTCGCATATGAAATGGACGAAGGGAAAAATTTAGCAACACTTTTCCCGCAAGATCTTCTGCAAGAAGAAGATAATCTACAACTTCGACTTGTCAATTTTATTTCTCACGAAAATAGCAAGTTAACTCAAAGAATTTATCACACGAATAGCCAATTCGTTCGAACTTGCTTAGTAGTGAATTGGGAACAAGAAGAAAAAGAGGGGGCCTTTGCTTCCCTTGTTGAGGTAAGAACAAATGCTCTGATTCGCGATTTCCTAAGAATTGAGTTAGTCAAGTCTACTATTTCGTATACACGAAGAAGGTATGATAGGACAAGTGCAGGACCAATTGCCAATAATAGGTTAGATCACAACAATACCAATTCCTTTTATTCCAAGGGGAAGATTCAATCACTTAGCCAACATCAAGAAGCTATTGGCACCTTGTTGAATCGAAATAAAGAATACCCATCTTTGATGATTTTGTCAGCATCCAACTGTTCTCGAATTGGTTTGTTCAAGAATTCAAAATATCCCAATGCGGTAAAAGAATCGAATCCTAGAATTCCTATTCGAAATATTTTGGGGCTCTTAGGCGCTATTGTACCTAGTATATCGAATTTTTTTTCACCTTACTATTTATTAACGCATAATCAGATCTTGTTAAAAAAATACTTGTTCCTTGACAATTTGAAACAACCCCTCCAAGTACTTCAAGGACTAAAATACTCTTTAATAGACGAAAAGAAAAGGATTTCGAATTTTGACAGTAACATCATGTTGGATCCATTCCATTTGAATTGGCACTTTCTCCATCATGACTCGTGGGAGCAAACATTGGCAATAATTCACCTTGGACAATTTATTTGCGAAAATGTATGTCTATTTAAATCGTATATAAAAAAATCTGGTCAAATTTTCATTGTTAATATGGACTCCTTTGTTATAAGAGCAGCTAAGCCTTATTTGGCCACTATAGGAGCAACTGTTCATGGTCATTATAGAAAAATCCTTTACAAAGGAGATAGGTTAGTTACGTTTATATATGAAAAATCAAGATCTAGTGATATAACGCAAGGTCTTCCAAAAGTAGAACAAATCTTCGAAGCGCGTTCAATTGATTCACTATCGCCGAATCTCGAAAGGAGAATTGAGGATTGGAATGAGTGTATACCAAGAATTCTTGGGGTTCCTTGGGGATTCTTGATTGGAGCTGAGCTAACCATAGCCCAAAGTCGTATCTCTTTGGTTAATAAGATCCAAAAGGTTTATCGATCCCAAGGGGTACAGATCCATAATAGACATATAGAGATTATTATACGCCAAGTAACATCAAAAGTAAGGGTTTCTGAAGATGGAATGTCTAATGTTTTTTCACCTGGGGAATTAATAGGACTATTGCGAGCGGAACGAGCAGGGCGGGCTTTGGATGAATCGATCTATTATCGGGCAATCTTATTGGGAATAACAAGGGCTTCCCTGAATACCCAAAGTTTCATATCTGAAGCAAGTTTTCAAGAAACTACTCGAGTTTTAGCAAAAGCTGCCCTACGAGGTCGTATTGATTGGTTGAAAGGCCTGAAAGAAAACGTGGTTCTGGGGGGGATTATACCTGTTGGTACTGGATTCCAAAAATTTGTGCATCGTTCCCCACAAGACAAGAACCTTTATTTCGAAATTCAAAAAAAAAATCTATTCGCGTTGGAAATGAGAGATATTTTGTTTCTCCATACAGAATTAGTTTCTTCTGATTCTGACGTAACAAACAATTTCTATGAGACATCAGAACCCCCATTTACCCCCGTTTAGACGATTTAAGGATACATAAAGCAGATTTTTTTTACTTTAATTTAAAATAGACTTTTGACCTTACTTAGATAGACTTTTGACCTTACTTAGAATGCTAACAGGTCTGATTTTCTATTTTGTATTTATTTTAATAAGTAAGAGAAAAGAAATAAGTTAATTCATTAAGGCTATGTTTATACCATGTATCAATGGCCAATTTTGAGTAGAAGGTTCCATCGGAACAATTATTATTTATTTCAAGCTATTTCGGCTCTTTCTTAATCTTCAAAAAGAAATCAATTCCGTAATGGTAAGACGAAAAAAAGAAAAAAAAAAGGAAGCGTGGAAAAAATGACAAGAAGATATTGGAACATCAATTTGAAAGAGATGATAGAAGCGGGAGTTCATTTTGGTCATGGTATTAAGAAATGGAATCCTAAAATGGCACCTTACATCTCAGCAAAGCGTAAAGGTACTCATATTACAAATCTCGCTAGAACGGCTCGTTTTTTATCAGAAGCTTGTGATTTAGTTTTTGATGCAGCAAGTCAGGGAAAAAGCTTCTTAATTGTTGGTACCAAAAAAAGAGCAGCGGATTTAGTAGCATCAGCTGCAATAAGGTCTCGTTGTCATTATGTTAATAAAAAGTGGTTCAGTGGTATGCTAACGAATTGGTCGATTACCAAAACTAGACTTTCTCAATTTAGAGACTTAAGAGCAGAAGAAAAGATGGGAAAATTCCACCATCTCCCAAAAAGAGATGTGGCAATCTTAAAGAGAAAATTATCTACCTTGCAAAGATATCTCGACGGGATCAAATATATGACGAAGTTGCCTGACATTGTGATCGTCCTTGATCAGCAAAAAGAGTATATAGCTCTTCGGGAATGTGCCATTTTGGGGATTCCTACTATTTCTTTAGTCGATACAAATTGTGACCCAGATCTCGCGAGTATATCGATTCCTGCCAACGATGACACTATGACTTCAATTCGATTGATTCTTAACAAATTAGTATTTGCAATTTGTGAGGGCCGTTCTCTCTATATAAGAAATCGTTGATTAAGATTAAGAAGAATAATTTATTCTTTAGCAACTGCGTAGATCAGTTACTATTCTTTTTTGTTTTCCATAGATAAAAGAAGGGGAATATTGATATATATTAGAGGGTATTGATATATATTATGATCTGATGTGATTTCTTGGTATCCTAAATATAAGATTAATACTTCAAGTTGCTGAGTTGAGAAAGAGATGGTTGAATCAAAAGAATTCCTTTTTTGAAGTTCAATTTTTATCAGAGGACAATATGAATATTACACCATGTTCCATTAAAACACTCAAGGGGTTATACGATATATCGGGGGTAGAAGTAGGCCAACACTTCTATTGGCAAATAGGAGGTTTCCAAATTCATGCCCAAGTACTCATCACTTCTTGGGTCGTAATTACTATCTTGCTAGGTTCAGTTATCATAGCTGTTCGGAATCCACAAACCATCCCAACCGACGGTCAGAATTTCTTCGAATATGTCCTTGAGTTTATTCGAGACTTGAGCAAAACTCAGATTGGAGAAGAATATAGTCCCTGGGTTCCCTTTATTGGGACTATGTTCCTTTTTATTTTTGTTTCGAATTGGTCGGGTGCTCTTTTACCTTGGAAAATTATAGAGTTACCCCATGGGGAATTAGCAGCGCCCACGAATGATATAAATACTACTGTTGCTTTAGCTTTACTCACATCAGCGGCATATTTTTATGCGGGTCTTAGCAAAAAAGGATTGAGTTATTTCGAGAAATATATTAAACCAACCCCAATCCTTTTACCAATTAACATCCTAGAAGATTTCACAAAACCTTTATCGCTGAGTTTTCGACTTTTCGGAAATATATTGGCGGATGAATTAGTCGTTGTTGTTCTTGTTTCTTTAGTCCCCTTAGTAGTCCCTATACCGGTCATGTTTCTTGGATTATTTACAAGTGGTATTCAAGCTCTTATTTTTGCAACGTTAGCCGCAGCCTATATAGGGGAATCCATGGAAGGTCATCATTGAATTAACTAGTTTTCGAAACAGTTTTTTAGCTTAGCCCAATTCATGCATGGTTCCAGATAATCCTCTTGCTTGGAAAACAAAATAGTTCGAAATGAGTATGAATATACAACCCAGAGTTGTAGGAGAGAGAATAAACAATATTATGTAATTGTTAAAATATATATCCATTCGAACGGGGGCGGAGTCAGGTTAGATCTATAGCCTATAAGACAGTCATCTTTTGTGTGGCTTTCTAAGGAAGGCTTTTATAATAGGATTCACTAGAAAATGAGAAAATACGCAAACAAAATAGAAGAAACAAATGTATATGGAATTGTAATGGAATTAGATTCCATATCCAGTTCTATGCAACATATTGTTATCAATTGTATATCTTGATTCCTATTCGATTAGTTCGATTTCAATAGGAGTTCTTCCTCTATTTATTTCATCTTATGGATTAGATGAAGGGGAATAAAAGGGAACTCAAGGATATTGAAGAATAAAAAAAGGATGGAATGAAAGAGTGGTTGGAAAGAAAGAGAAATAGAATAATGAGAATCATATGGATTTACACAAACCTCTAATGATTAGAAACTAAAAATGAGATCTCGAAGTAGTTCGGACGATTCAGATTATCATTTCAATTTTTACTTTTTAGTTACTTCTACCCAATAGAAGTTAGAAGTAAAAATTTCTTGGTTAATTGTATCCTTAACCATTTCTTTTTTTTTGACATGAGGAACTCACCATGAATCCACTAATTGCTGCTGCTTCCGTTATTGCTGCTGGATTGGCCGTAGGGCTTGCTTCTATTGGGCCTGGAGTTGGTCAAGGTACTGCTGCAGGACAAGCTGTAGAAGGTATTGCGAGACAGCCAGAAGCAGAAGGGAAAATACGAGGTACTTTATTGCTTAGTCTAGCTTTTATGGAAGCTTTAACAATTTATGGACTGGTTGTGGCACTAGCGCTTTTATTTGCGAACCCTTTTGTTTAATCCTAAAAAAGAAAATCAGTCCTTTAGATTAGATACTTTTTTCTTTTTTTAGTAAATTGGTATTTGCTTCTGTAATTCCAAGTATATCAAGACTTTACTACTATTTTTTATAGTATTTTATTCCCGGAATTTTTTATTTATTGGGCAATCCCAGGAAGGGCTGATTTGAGCATAATCAAGTTAGAGGATATGCTCGCCCTCTTCCCTACGGTCCTTACTTTAAGACAGCGGAAATTTGCGTTTTATTTTAGACATTTTGGGATACATTTCAACATCTAAAAGAAATTATTAGATTGAATCTATTTGCATTAAAAAAATTGCATTAAAAAAACCGATCAAAAAAGGGCGAGCGAAGTAAGTGATCAAAAAAAACTTTCTTTTTTGTTCGTCCTATCTATAAGAGGAGAGCATATGAAAAATGTAACCCATTCTTTCGTTTTTTTAGCTCACTGGCCATTCGCCGGGAGTTTCGGGTTTAATACCGATATTTTAGCAACAAATCTAATAAATCTAACTGTAGTGGTTGGTGTATTGATTTTTTTTGGAAAGGGAGTGTGTGCGAGTTGTCTATTTCAAGAATAGATTGGATCTATCCGGCTGCACTTTAGAATATTTTTTAGTATTTTGGGGATAAATAAGAAAAGGTGCACGATCTCGACGAATTACTTCTGAATAACTTCAGAAATCATATGGAAGAACCATAGCATTTCGCGACTCATTGGTAAATTTACTTTGATTCTCTATAGACCAATAATGTGATACCATTAAAACGGTTAAAGCTAAACTGCTTGAAGTCCAGGCAAAAAGGGGTACTCTTTCTACAACTATATTAGTATCAAAATGCTTTAAACGGGAAATAGCTAGTGTAGAATTTATCTGATATAGAACACTCATATCGATAAAAAGGTTTGAACTATTTACTAGAAGGGGTCCTGCCCTTTTTCCAATGCCGAATCGACGACCTATGTATAAAAAAAAAGAGAAATTTTTGGATTTGAAGAAAAAATAAAAAGAATTCTATCAATTTTCATTTTCCATTTATTTAGTTAGTTTTTCTTAATGAAATTATTAACTAACAGAGCAAACACAAATAAACAAACAACTTTGCTGACCATGATAGATTTTTATCTAGTCGGAAGAGTCCTCTTAATATTTATCTAGTCTTATATAAGTTTCAGTATATTGAAATACAAACAAAAAAGAAAGGATAGAGGATAGGCTCATTACATAAAAAAAAGATATGGAAATAGCCATAATACATAGCAAAAAAGAAAAAAAGGAGCGTGAGAGCCAAATGAATCGAAAGATTCATGTTTGGTTCGGGAAGAGATCATAAAAGTTGTAAACTTAAATAGCAAGATAATCTACTTTCATTAAAAGATTTATTAGATAATCGAAAACAGAGGATCTTAAGTACTATTCAAAATTCACAAGAATTGCGTAGAGGGATCCTTGAACAACTCGAAAAAGCTAGGATTCGATTACAGAAAGTCGAACTAGAAGCAGATGAGTATCGAATGAATGGATACTCTGAGATAGAACGAGAAAAAGAAAATTTGATTAATGCTACTTCTAGTAGTTTGGAACAATTAGAAAAGTCTAAAAATGAAACCCTTTATTTTGAAAAACAAAGGGCGATGAATCAGGTCCGACAACGGGTTTTCCAACAAGCCCTACAAGGAGCTCTAGGAACTTTGAATAGTTGTTTGAATACCGAGTTACATTTCCGTACGATTCGTGCTAATATTGGCATTCTCGGGGCCATAGAATGGAAGAGATAATTTTCTTTATTAGGCCTTGAACTCCTACTTTCGTTTAGAATTTAGGCATTATTTTTCCCCTTGCTTCCGAAAAAAAGATTCAAGAAACACTAATGGCAACCCTTCGAGTCGACGAAATTAATAAAATTCTTCGCGAACGTATTGAGCAATATAATAGGAAAGTAGGGATTGAAAATATCGGTCGCGTAGTTCAAGTGGGGGATGGGATTGCTCGTATTATAGGTCTTGGTGAAATAATGTCAGGTGAATTAGTCGAATTTGCAGAAGGGACTAGAGGTATTGCTCTGAATTTGGAATCCAAAAATGTTGGGATTGTATTAATGGGCGATGGATTGATGA